AAGCCTTTATTTAATGAAATTCTTTATTCTTTCATTAAGAACTAATCCAATCTCCCCAAGTAGGATTCGAACCTACGACCAATCAGTTAACAGCCGACCGCTCTACCACTGAGCTACTGAGGAACAACGGCAGATTCTACCTCTTAGAGTTCAACTTTTGTACCCATAAACAATATAAGTCCCAAGCTTCCTTCGTAACTCCCGGAACTTCGTCGTAGTGTCCCCCTTCCATGTCTCATTTCATATATGGAAGATAGTATTCTCATATCATCAATATTTTTCTATTATACTAGAATATATATGCAAGATGATATTTGCATATAATCAATATATGACTCTCTCGAATATATATGTCAAACATCTTTTTTTTTTGAATCCATTCTGTCTTACTCTATCAAAAAAGCCTTCCAATCTATGTATCAAATAGAAGAAAAAGGAATGAAGACAAGAAATCATGGATTTTCACCTTTCCTTATTCAAGTAAATCAAAGATATGCATTTTTTCGTTGAAACTAGAAGGCCAAACGGCTGTAGATTCGGGGTTTTCACTTATAGCTGAGCATCAGGGAAAGGTCCTTTATACTGATAGTCAAAAGATCCTTTTTTCAAGGAATGGGAATACTGAAAGTATTCCTTTAGTTAAGTATCAAGATTCCAACAAAAAAACTTTGATCCATCAAAAACCCCGGGTTCAGGGAGGTAAATGCGTTAAAAAAGGTCAAATTTTGGCGGACGGTGCCGCTACAGTTGATGGGGAACTCGCTTTAGGAAAAAACATATTAGTAGCTTATATGCCATGGGAGGGTTATAATTCTGAAGATGCAGTACTAATTAGTGAACGTCTGATATATGAAGATATTTTTACTTCTTTTTCTATTCGGAGATATGAAATTAAGACTTATATGACAAATCAATTGGTTTGATACGAATAATGGAAGTCGTTTCAGTATGTTAAGGATACATATGTATCCACAATCTAGATAGAATTCGAAAATAGTCTATTTCCTATACCAATATAGGAATAAAGAAATTCGCAGAATTCTTAAAGACTTTTTTCCTTAATTTCTTTATAAATAGATACAAATATACCTTTTTTTTGTATTGTAAGGGGGTATCCAATCTTTGAATTTTTTTCTTTCTTTTTTCGAATATTTGAGTTATAGCCCTTTTTTTTTTGGAAACTCTGTTGCAGACTTTTGATTTCATCATAGCTATGCTACAGAATTTGAAAAATCTTATTCATTCTTACTGGTATGTATTTTCAATTTTAAGGGATTATATCCCGATAACATGATAGTTTTTAGAAACTCAGACCGGAGGTGCAGAATGCGAACTATCCAAGAACTCGAACTAGATGCGAATAAAGCAAAAAACCTAGTTCGATTCGAAATAAAAAGCCTTTTATAGGAATTTACTGATTTGAATAATTCAGAACTTCAGCATCTCTACCAAGAGATTCATGAGGCAAGACGTTCTACCTATGAACCTGACACATTACCTTATGATGGCGTTATTGCGTTTATGTATTATATTCTAGAAAAATGTGATGAGAATTTCTTTGAATCTATTTCTGATCAAGAGAGATCTCTTATAAGAAAAACATCACATAGGACTATTCCAAACTATTCGTATTTGGTATATCTAAAAGGTGAAATAAAAGAAAAAATAAGAAGATTGGTCAAAGGACAAAATATACCACCATTGCAGAAAGGAAAAAATGTACCAGCTCAGTCTTTTTTTTCTTTTCTAGAAAAGGTTCTTGGGGACGAAATGTTCTTCAAGCCCAAGAAATAATTCTAAGATTTCTGAACCAAAAACTCCAGGTCCTAAAACTGAATAGAAAAGTTTTGGTCATGGTCCTGAAACCAAACAAAGAATTCTAAGATTTCTGAATTCTTAATATTCTTAATTATTAAGAAAATTTTTGTTAATAATTTTCTTATTGGCCAACATAAGCATAATATTGATCCAATTTTTTTTCTCACTGTTACTAAAAAGAGTGAAATGAATCCCCTTAATAAAAATAAAGGGGATTATTCTTGAAAATTATTAGTAGTTAATTTTCAGGTTTCCTTATTTGTCTTATTTTTATGTCGAAAATCCATATATGGACATAGATGGAGTTCACTAAAATCTCATGTGATTTATCAAACAGAATAGAAATTCCACTAGATTGATCTATAGATAGGGATCGTCGATAAATAATGATCAACTAAAGGTATTTTTTTCGATAAAAAGCTACTAAGCTTCAAAATTATTTGGAATGGAAATATGAGGATATCACAATGCTTAATCACATAGAATTGTACAACTTTTACAGTTACAGATTTATCACTAATGCTAACAAAAAATAAATAAGTCCTGTCTTTGTGGGAAAGACCTATTAACGGGCACGGACCTATTAATGGTCAAGATCCTTTTGATTTTAAAGAGTCACTGGAATCAGACTCGTTTAATGAAAAAGAGGATGTTCATTCTGATTCAGAATCAGAAAAGGATATTGATCAAAAGGATATTGATTCTGATTCAGAATCAGAAAAGGAGGAAAAGGATATTGATTCTGATTCAGAATCAGAAAAGGAGGAATCAGATGATAAGGACTATGATTCTGATGAGTCCTATGATTCCGCTGACAAGGACTTTATCTTGTATCAAGAGTTGGAAGAGTTTTTTTAAGAAATCATTTTAGTCCTCTTCTTCACCAGATTGAGCGGTTCATATAATACCATGAAGAAACTAAAACTCTTAATAGGTGTTCTCAATTTACTAGAAGAAATAAACAAGGGTGTTAAGTATTTCAAACCGTCAATCGACGATCCATCAGAGGAGTTGGACCCATCGTATTCACTCCCATTTTCGGAATCCGAGTGGGAAGAAGAGGGGGATTCGCAAATTAATGAGCTCCCTCCGAGCTATCGTTGCGAATTGATTTCTTACTGGATCCGGGGTTCTATTTTCTCAAATAAAATATCGAGAAATCCAAATATCTACCTTTCGGGACCAAAGGTGATAAAATTTCTCCGGAAAATTTGATTTGTCACATAATCAAATCCTTCATTTGATTTGGATAGAATAAAAAAGTAGTATATGAATCAATCCAAATTTTTGTGTGTACTAGATTCAAATAACTGGCATAATTCTGATTTTTTGATTTTTCCTGATCGGAAAAATCATCCATGAAAAAGAAAGAAAAAAGATAGAAAAATTTTGTTATTTATGATCAAAAATTCATTCACTCCTATTATTCCACAAGAAGAAAATAAGGGTTCTGTTGAATTTCAAGTATTCAGTTTCACCAATAAGATACAGAGACTTACTTCCCATTTAGAATTGCACAAAAAAGATTTTTTATCGGAAAGGGGTCTACGAAAAATTCTGGGAAAACGTCAACGGTTGCTGACTTATTTGTCAAAGAAAAATCGAGTACGTTATAATAAATTAATTGATCAGTTGAATATTCGAGAGCCACAAACTCGTTAATTTCATCGTTTGAATTTTTTTTTAGTAGTATTCGATTTTTCATTTTGATGAGCCTCACTTTGAGGAATTCATGGAATAATGAATTCAGGAAGAAAAGATATGACTGTACCGGTTACAAGAAAAGATCTCATGATAGTCAATATGGGTCCTCACCACCCATCAATGCATGGTGTTCTTCGACTGATCCTTACTCTCGATGGTGAAGATGTTATTGATTGTGAACCCATATTGGGCTATTTACACAGAGGAATGGAAAAAATAGCGGAAAACCGAACAATTATACAATATCTACCTTATGTAACACGGTGGGATTATTTAGCTACTATGTTCACAGAGGCAATAACGGTAAATGCACCAGAAAAATTGGAAAATGTTCAAGTACCTCAAAGAGCTAGCTATATCCGAGTTATTATGCTGGAATTGAGCCGTATAGCTTCTCATTTGTTATGGCTTGGGCCTTTTATGGCAGATATCGGTGCACAGACTCCTTTCTTCTATATTTTCAGAGAGAGAGAATTGATATACAATCTATTCGAAGCCGCCACAGGTATGCGAATGATGCATAATTATTTCCGCATCGGGGGGGTAGCTGCTGATCTACCTTATGGATGGATAGAGAAATGTTTCGATTTCTGCGATTATTTCTTAACAGTTTTTGTTGAATATCAAAAACTGATTACACGGAATCCCATTTTTTTGGAACGAGTGGAAGGAGTGGGCATTATTGGTGGAGAAGAAGCAGTAAATTGGGGTTTATCCGGTCCAATGTTACGAGCTTCTGGAATCCAATGGGATCTTCGTAAAGTTGATAATTATGAGTGTTACAATGAATTCGATTGGGAAATCCAATGGCAAAAAGAAGGAGATTCATTAGCTCGTTATTTAGTACGAATCGGTGAAATGAGGGAATCCATAAAAATAATTCAACAGGCTCTAGAGGGAATTCCTGGAGGACCCTATGAGAGTTTAGAAGTCCGACGCTTTGATAGAGCAAAGAATTCCGAATGGAATGATTTTGCATATAGATTTATAAGTAAAAAACCTTCACCCAATTTTGAATTGTCGAAACAAGAACTTTATGTGAGAGTGGAAGCCCCAAAAGGGGAATTAGGGATTTATTTGATAGGAGATAATAGTGTTTTCCCCTGGAGATGGAAAATTCGTCCACCCGGTTTTATCAATTTGCAAATTCTTCCTCAGCTAGTTAAAAGAATGAAATTGGCTGATATCATGACGATATTAGGTAGTATAGATATCATTATGGGAGAAGTTGATCGTTGAAATGATAATTGATACGACAGAAGTACAAACTATCAATTCTTTCTCTACATCGGGATTTTTCAAAGAAGTCTATGGACTGATATGGATTGTACCTATTTTGACCCTGCTATTGGGAATCATAATAGGAGTACTAGTAATTGTTTGGTTAGAAAGAGAAATATCTGCAGCGATCCAACAGCGTATTGGGCCTGAATATGCTGGTCCGTTGGGAATTCTTCAAGCTATAGCAGATGGGACTAAATTACTTTTGAAAGAGGATCTCCTCCCATCTCGAGGAGATATTCGTCTGTTTAGTGTCGGACCGTCTATAGCAGTTATATCAGTTCTACTAAGCTATTTAGTAATTCCTTTTGAGTATCGTCTTGTTTTAGCTGATCTCGGTATAGGTGTTTTTTTATGGATCGCCATTTCAAGTATTGCTCCTATTGGTCTTCTTATGTCAGGATATGGATCGAATAATAAATATTCCTTTTCAGGTGGTCTACGAGCTGCTGCTCAATCTATTAGTTATGAAATACCATTAACTCTATGTGTATTATCAATATCTCTACGTGTGATTCGTTGGAATATGAACTTTTACCTCTTTTTCTTCTAAAAATCAAAGAACAAAAAGAGGTTCAATGTATTGAATAGATATTCTCATTTTTTTATTCAGCATTCGGGTTGATGAGTTAAACCAGATAGTTATATGAGTGAAACAAAACAGCTTATCAATTTGTAGTAAGAATAAAAAATCTCATTCCCTATGTACAAGAATCAAGTTGAAGTAAACATAAGTAGCGTAAACTGTTTACCCCAAGATTCCGATTTTTTGATTAGTCATCATATCTTGAAGCGGGTGCAAACAAAAGATCAACTGTATGGAGTTTCTACTACTTTCTTTTATTTATTACTATACCGGCGATCAATCAAAAGTCAGTGGACAGTTAGGAACACCAAGGTACACAAAAGATTAGTAATCGAGATAATGTAAGGTATCAAAAAAGAGGTTTTTCCACATAAAACGAATCATAATAAGGACTTGAAATTGGTAGAAATGATCAAGTAGTACTTCCTTACGATTCCGATCTAGAGTATGCTCCTATTCACTGATTAAAGAAATGACTATCAAGAACGAATTAATCCTTTATTTTTTTTGAAGTACCCTCCCCTGAGACAGAAGAAGAGGAAAAAAGAAATGGAATGCCATATATGGTATGAATAATAAAAAAAATCTTTCTTTATTCTTTCTTCCATATTCATACATATACAATTCTTATCATGATTCATGAACTAATGCCTAATTCTTTATATTTATTGATATAACGAGTATTTTATTGAAAGATTCAGTTATTACCGAACAAAGAGAGATTCTCATTATAAAGGATAAGATCAATTCGGAAGCAACTTTTTGATTATTCTAGCAGACAGAATTCCATTGGTCTAATTTGGGACTCTCCGATCTATCTTTATTCTGTCTACCCCCAAAGAAAGATGCCGATAATACCGAACTAGTCCTTACATTTTTTGTGGCCATAGAGGAGCCGTATGAAGCTGAGGTTTCATGTACGGTTTTGAAATAGCGATGAAAACAGTCATGTTTTTTTCGACTATGATTATCTAACAGTTCAAGTACAGTTGATATAGTTGAAGCACAGTCCAAATATGGTTTTTGGGGGTGGAATCTGTGGCGTCAGCCTATAGGCTTTCTAGTTTTTCTAATTTCTTCTCTAGCCGAATGTGAGAGATTGCCTTTTGATTTACCAGAAGCAGAGGAGGAATTAGTAGCAGGTTATCAAACCGAATATTCGGGTATCAAATATGCTCTCTTTTATCTTGCTTCTTACCTAAATCTATTAGTTTCTTCATTATTTGTCACAATTCTTTACTTAGGTGGGTGGAATTTCTCTATTCCGTACATATCCATTCCTGAACTTTTTAAAATAAAGAAAATGGCTGGAATTTTTGGAATGACAATTGGTATCTTTATTACATTAGCTAAGGCTTATTTGTTTCTCTTCATTTCTATCACAACAAGATGGACTTTACCTAGGATGAGAATAGACCAGTTATTAAATCTTGGATGGAAATTTCTTTTACCTATTTCTCTAGGTAATCTTTTATTAACAACTTCTTCTCAACTTGTCTCACTATAAATAACAGAATACGATAACAAGATTCTCGATTCATAATATCTCTCAAACAAGAGAAAGAAACTTCCATTTTCTCATTGATATTTACAATATGTTCCCTATGGTAACTGGGTTCATGAATTATGGTCAACAAACAATACGAGCTGCAAGGTACATTGGTCAAGGTTTCATAATTACCTTATCCCACACAAATCGTTTACCTGTCACTATTCAATATCCTTATGAAAAATCGATCATGTCAGAGCGTTTCCGGGGTCGAATCCACTTTGAATTTGATAAATGTATTGCTTGTGAAGTATGTGTTCGTGTATGCCCGATAGATCTACCCCTTGTTGATTGGAGATTGGAAAGAGATATTAAAAAGAAACAATTGCTAAATTATAGTATTGATTTCGGGGTTTGTATATTTTGTGGTAATTGTGTCGAGTATTGTCCAACAAACTGTTTATCAATGACTGAAGAATATGAACTTTCTACTTATGATCGTCATGAATTGAATTATAATCAAATTGCTTTGGGTCGGTTACCAATCTCAATAATTGGAGATTACACAATTCAAACTGTTATGAATTCGACTCAATTCCAAATAGATAAAGAGAATTCCTTTGATTCAAGAACGATTACTAATTACTAAGATTTTTTTTGGTTAGTCAGTAACTACAAAGAAAACTCAAAACTATTGATTGTCGAAAATCACTCTTTGATTGAAACTGACAATCTGTTTTTCGTGATGGGATGATTTCGAAATATACAATTTGAACCACTATTCAAACTAGTCTTTTTTCGGATAAAAATTCTATTTACATTAATCCATATTTCCTTTTCATTCTATGACAAATTTATCATAAACTATATTTTATACAAGAAGAAAATAGGGTAATCCCTTTTCCTTTCCTGGACCTTTTAGTATGGTCATGATATATTTCAATTTCTTTGTTTTTTTTTACATAATGGATTTACCTCGACCAATACATGATATTCTTGTGGTATTTCTGGGATCAGTTCTTGTATTAGGGGGTCTAGGGGTAGTATTACTTACCAATCCAATTTATTCTGCCTTTTCGTTGGGATTTGTTCTTATTTCGATATCTTTATTCTATATTTCATTGAACTCCTATTTTGTAGCTGCCGCACAGCTCCTTATTTATGTCGGAGCCATAAATGTATTGATCTTATTTGCTGTAATGTTCATGAATGCTTCACAATATTCCAAAGATTCCTATCTTTGGACCATTGGAGATGGGGTTACTTCAATGGTTTGTACAACTATTCTTTTTTCACTAATGACTACTATCCTAGATACATCATGGTACGGGATTCTTTGGACTACAAGATCAAACCAAATTATAGAACAGGACCTCATAAATAACGTTCAACAAATTGGGATTCATTTAGCAACAGATTTTTTTCTTCCCTTTGAACTCATTTCTATAATTCTTTTAGTTTCCTTGATAGGAGCAATTACTATGGCTCGACAATAAGAAATACTTAGATTAGAATGATTCCAAATTCTAAGAATTGATAATTCTAAATAAAAAAAATCCAAATTTTTTGTCCCTTTTTACCTCAAAAAATAAATAATCGTAAATCTAAATACTAAATAATAATAATTAGAATTAAAAAAAATATATATATTTATATTTATTTTATCAAAATTGAAAAATTAATTAAGGAGTTAATAAATCATGTTTGAACATACGCTTTTTTTCAGTGTTTATTTATTCTCTATTGGTCTCTACGGATTAATAACAAGTCGAAATATGGTTAGGGCACTTATGTGCATTGAACTTATACTTAATTCTGTTAATTTAAATCTTGTAACTTTTTCTAACATGGTTGATAATCGACAATTAAAAGGAGATATTTTATCCATTTTTGTTATAGCTATTGCAGCTGCTGAAGCGGCTATCGGATTAGCCATTGTTTCATCCATTTACCGTAACAGAAAATCAACTAGTATCAATCAATCAAATTTCTTAAATAATTAATTATTTTTTTTATATCATAGAGATAAATCATCAAAAAGAAACTTAACTTAATTTCAGTACTTTATTCTATATTCTATTCATTTTTTTTTTTGTTGAATTTTTGAATTGAATATATTATATTCTTAGTGAAATAAGAAAAACCAATTCGTGAAAAATTCGTATTTAGTACGTATAATTTTAATTAATCTAGTAATTATTGTTGAGATCAAATTCTTAATCTTTTGGCCTTTTTTTTAATTTAAGTACCATTCCATTATATATAAAATAATAATTTTTTTATTTATTATATTTAATATATTAAATTAAATAAAATTTTATTGTTCAATTTTTAATAAACCACTGCTTCATCTGGTGTCTAAAATATAATTGACTTCTTTACTACTTTGACCAGATCGAAAATTTTTAATTTCCAAAATTTTAATTTAGAAATTCAATGTCACATTCAGTAAAAATTTACGATACCTGTATAGGGTGTACTCAATGTGTGCGAGCTTGTCCTACGGATGTATTGGAAATGATATCTTGGGATGGATGTAAAGCCAAACAAATTGCTTCCGCACCAAGAACGGAAGATTGTGTAGGTTGTAAAAGATGTGAATCTGCCTGCCCGACAGATTTTTTAAGTGTCCGTGTTTATCTAGGGCCTGAAACAACTCGTAGCATGGCTCTAGCTTATTGATACGTTAGAAAAAGTTCCATCTGAATCTTTTGATTCCTATTTACCGAAAAAACCCGTACTCGATTAAAACTTTAATTTCGAGCACGGGTTTCTCTGGTCAAAACGTATCTCGTTCTTATCATTCATGAATTATTTTCCTTGGTTAACAATACTTGTTTTTTTTCCTATATTCGCAGGTTCTTTTATTTTCTTTTTTCCTCATAAAGGAAACAAGATATATCGATGGTATACTCTATATATATGTTTGTTAGAACTTATTCTAACAGCTTATGTATTTTTTTATTATTTCCAATTTGATGTTAAATTAATTCAACTTAATGAAAATTTCAAATGGATAGATGTTTTTGATTTCCACTGGAGATTGGGAGTCGATGGGCTTTCCATACAACCTGTTTTACTGACAGGTTTTATTACTACTTTAGCCTGTTTAGCAGCTTGGCCAATTACTCGAAATTGCCAATTGTTTTATTTTCTATTATTAGCAATGTATAGCGCTCAAATGGGATTATTTCTTTCTCAAAACCTTTTACTTTTCTTTATTATGTGGGAATTAGAATTAATTCCCGTTTACTTACTTTTATCCATGTGGGGGGGTAAAAAACGTCTTTATTCGGCTACTAAATTCATTTTATACACAGCAGCAGGATCTGTCTTTTTATTAACTGCAGTTTTGGGTATGGGTTTGTACGCTTCTAATAAACCAGTACTAGATTTTGAAAAATTAATTAATCAATCATATCCTGTTGTATTAGAAATAACATTTTATATTGGGTTTCTTATTGCATATGCTATCAAATTGCCTATTATACCCCTGCATACATGGTTACCAGATACCCACGGCGAAGCACATTATAGTACATGTATGCTCTTAGCTGGAATTTTATTAAAAATGGGAGCATATGGATTAATTCGGATTAATATGGAATTATTACCCCATGCTCATTCTATATTTTCTCCTTGGTTAATAATAATAGGAACGATACAAATTATTTATGGAGCTTCAACTTCTTTTGGTCAACGCAATTTAAAAAAAAGAATAGCATATTCTTCTATATCTCATATGGGTTTCATAGCTATAGGAATTGGTTCTATAACCGACATAGGACTAAATGGAGCTATTTTACAAATACTTTCTCATGGATTTATTGGTGCTGCCTTTTTTTTCTTGGCAGGAACGAGTTGTGATAGAATTCGTCTTGTTTATCTTGAAGAAATGGGAGGAATATCTATATTAATGCCAAAAATATTTGCTTTGTTCAGTAGTTTCTCTATGGCTTCTTTTGCATTACCAGGACTGAGCGGTTTTATTGCAGAATTTGTAGTATTTCTGGGATTTATTACTAGTCAAAAATATCTTTTAATACCAAAAATAATAATTACTTTCGTAATGGCTATTGGAGTAATATTAACTCCAATTTATTTGTTATCTATATTACGTCAGATGTTTTACGGTTACAAATTATTTCATGTTTCAAACTCGAATTTTTTTGATTCGGATTCTGGATCACGAGAACTCTTCCTTTCAATCTGTCTTTTTTTACCAATAATAGGAATTGGTATTTATCCTGATTTTGTTTTCTCATTATCAATTGAGAGAGTACAAACTATCTTATCTAATTATTATAATGGATAATGTTTTATCTTTTTTTAAGAAGAAAATGTTTCTATAATAAAATAAAATTTTTCTAATTAAATGAATTAGGTAAAAGATTTTTTCATTTTATTTCATAATGAACGAAATTTTAATCAGATATATGTTGAGTTTTTGAAAATTAAAAAAAATTATCAAAAACTCAAAAAAAAAGTTTTCATTAGATTGGAAAAAACAATCTTTTTTTCTTATATTTTTTCTTATATATCTAAAATATATAAATTCAAAATTCAGATCTGAGATTTTTTGAGTTTCGACAATTTTTTTATTATGTAAGCCCACTTAGCTCAGAGGTTAGAGCATCGCATTTGTAATGCGATGGTCATCGGTTCAACTCCGATAGTGGGCTTTTTTTCCTTTTTTATAGAGCTATAATTGAAAATCTTTTGCTAAATGCTAAAAAAAGAATAGTGAAGAAATCTTTTTGATCTTTTTTTTTTTTTGAATCGAAACAAAAATCTCTATTTTCAAACTAATTTTGGTTTAAATTTAATTAAATTAAATATTAAACCTAGGACTTTTTCAAAATTTCAATAATCTAAATGTAGAATATTAGACTATAGAAAATCTTTTTATTTTTATTTTTGATTTTGATTGGTGTTTCTTTTTATGAATTCTTTTTAAGAATTTGCTTTTTTTTTTATAAAAAAACAATAAAACCAAAATTATTATTTTTTTGATTAGAAAAAATTGCTTTTTTTCTATTTGATAAAAAAATTGCGATTTTCTTAAAAATTTGCTTAGTTTGCAAAAAGGACCTTCATAAAGTCGCTATGCTATATTTATTATAAATACATCACTAAGAAAGAAATAAAAAGAGACGAATTAATAACTTAAAAAACTAAATCAGAAAAGATTCGAATTCTTCTTTTACATATATTATATTGGCTATTAAATTTGAATAGTAAAGGATTTAATTATGATTGAAAGATTGAAAAACCTTTTTCAAATGGTTCAAAGATGAGTAAATGGTTTTATTTTTCTTACAAAATAAAGAGAATACTATTTTTATCTTATTCTTGCTCTGCTTTATCTTATTCTTGCTCTGCTATGAATAATCTATATAGCAATTAAATACTTAGAGACTCCCAAGAAATTAGACCCATTCTCTTTACTTCTATTTTTGAATGACAAAAACGACGAAGATGATAATAATTCAGATTTGAAAGAGCTACAGCTATCTTTAAGGTCAACCTCTCATTCTCAATTCCTTTATTACAAGATAAAGGAATTTTTAAAATAAAATCGAGTTATTTAGTTAAAAATAAAAAAAAATCATTTTGTTACTTTAAAAGATTTTTTACAAAAAATTTTCAAAGTATTGTACTAATAAAGTTTTCTATCGATGTTAATATAGATCGATATTAATTACCTGTAGGGTTTTTTGATATTCTTTATTTAGGATACCGAAAAATTCTTTTCTATGGGATACTAATACTAAAAAATTTTTTGGTATCCTAAATATATATAGGATACTTAAGTTGGTGAATTAAAAAAAAAAAATGAACCATTTTTTTCATTTCAGTTGAAAAAGATTCAGAGGAAAAGAATTTTTAAATGTTATATGTTCTTCCATTAAAGCATATAAACTTTTTTTTTTTTAAGTAAAGATATATATTTTCTAATATATTAATAAATTCAACTATATATAAATTTAAATGAACCGTAGCTATGTAAACCTATTCCTAACAAATTGATACCAAAATAACATATCCAAATAATAAGAAATCCGATAGAAGCTATAAATGCAGAATTTATACCTTTCCAATTTTGGTGTATTCTAATATGTAAATAAATTGCAAATATTGTCCAAGTTATAAATGCCCAAGTCTCTTTGGGATCCCAATTCCAATAGGATCCCCAAGCTTCATTAGCCCATACTGCTCCACAAAGAATACCCAAAGTTAAAATGATAAATCCAAAAGTAATAACACGATAACTCCAATAATCCAAACGTTCAAATAATTCATATTTGTAATAATTTGTAAATAAAGGGAACGAGCTTTTTTTCAAAAGATTTATCTTTTCTTTCCAATAATGAATTTGACCATTTGGAACGGAACGACGTAATTTCTCAATCACAAAAGAATCAATATTTTTTTGACATGTAAGAATTAAAAGAGCAACTGATAATAAAGACCCGCATAAAAGAGCTGCATAACTCAACAACATCATACTTACATGCATTATTAACCACTGAGATTGCAGTGCAGGTACTAATATTGTGGATTTATTAATTTCTGCTGAGAGACAGAAACCTGATGTCGCAAAAGCTTGAGTAAAAATGGTACTTGGTGTAATTATTGTATTTAACTCATAATTATGGTTCCGAGTCTTTGTAAGCATATGAATAACACAGAGACTACATGAAAGAAAGATTAAAGACTCATATAAATTACTTAATGGAAAGTGCCCTGAATAAATCCAACGAAAAATTAAAAATGCCATTGTAGAGAAAAAAGTAAAAATCATCCCTTTCTCTAAGGAATTACGTAACTCAAGAATATTACCAAATAATAAGATAATCAAGTTAATTATAATAACTATTGAAGTAATTGAAAAAGAAATATGATTTAATATATATTCTACAGTTAGAAATATCATAAAAGAATTTTATCTACAGAATTTTGAATTTATAATTTCAAAATAAATTATAACATATATATAGTCATGCCGCCACTCGGACTCGAACCGAGATACACTAGGCACTGCTTCCTAAGAGCAGCGTGTCTACCAATTTCACCATGGCGGCTTTTTTTATTTTAAATAATAAGCCAATTCATGTTTAATCGTCAAGATTTAAAAATTTTATTTGAAATAAGAAATTTTAGAATCGATAAAGAGAAAAGATTTTTTTTCATTTTATTTTGACATCCTCAATGGCAAAATCTTGCTTTTTTTATAAAACTTACTATTTTTTTCTCATTTATCTTATTTTCTGTATCAATAATGATAGGAAGAAAAATCATTTTTTTTAATATTTACATTACAAAAATTACAAAAAACAAAAAGAATTTAGTCTTTTTTATTTTTTAATATTCTAGTAGAATAAAAAAAAATAAATGCAAAGTTTTTATCATTTATCTTTTTTTATTTTTTAATGTTAAAATTAACAGTAAATTAACAGTAAATTATAAATCTTTTTTTAATTTTAAAAAATTTTAAAAAAATATATATAAGATAGGAAATATTTAAATCTCAAATTTAAATTAAGTTCTATTAAACTTTTCACAATAGAAGAAAATCTTTTCTTCTATTGTGAAAAGTTAATTAATAAGTAAATTGTTACTTAATTAAGTAATTGAAATCCTAAGATATAGATATTATTTTTAGAATTAAAAATTATATAAATTATATATAATATATAGTTCTAATTAAAGTCTAATCTTAACTAAAATTTACTAAATAAATTAATAAAAATTAATCTCTTAAAAATAAGAATTAAATTAATGTAAAATTAATTATTTATTTTAAAGCTAGTTTTTTATTAATCTATATTTATTAAAGGAATACTTTATTGTAGAAATACATAAAAACCAAAAACTCTTTTATTTGGTTTTTGTTTCAAAAAACTTTTTGAATTTCCAATAGAAAGTGATTTTGCTAAAGAAGAGGCTTTTACTGCAATTAAATATCCTTTTTTTCTCCAGATATTTCTACGAATACGTTTTTTTGACATAGAAGTACGTTTTTTTGGAACAGCCATTGAAAGTTTTTTTTATTTTATTTTTTTATGTGAAATACATTTTTTTCAAAAAAAAAAAAAAAAGAATTATAATTATATTATTTAATTAATTTAGCATACCAAATAATCTTACAAAAAAGAAACTTATTCTTGCTACTAATCTATTGATGTAATTTCAATTTGCGTCAGACTTTTTATTTTAATAATTGAAATAAAGTATCTTTACAAATGAAGGATTTGATTTGGGTAGAAATTGATTTCTATACAATACCTCAAAAATTTGAGAAATTTCATAACCTTTGGTCCCGAAAGGTAAATATTTGGATTTCTCGATATTTTATTTGAAAAAATAAAACCCCGGACCCAGTAAGAAATTAATTCGCAATTAGGTTATTATTTTATGACATTTATCCCACAAGCCTTTTAATTCAATCAAGAATAAAAACAATTTAGATTGAAGATCATCGCCTTATCTTATACGGGGAGGTAGAAGGATTCGAACTTTCTATTGTATTCTATTATAATTAGAAAAGAATTTTTGAACATAACGAGACAAAACCCGTTCCGTGCTTTTTTTTCTTATAGAAAAACATATATCCTATCAAAATTGAATATATAATTCAATAGAAAAGAAAATCTTTTCAAATAAGATTTTTTTTGATGAGTCTTTTTCCATTTTTTATGTTTTATAGTCTATTGTGTGTCTTTCTTATCTTAATTAAATTATTCTTGCTTTTTCTTTCTTATATTTTGAAATTCAGTGCAATTAAGGATTTTTAAATGACTGAAATTCTATAGGTCAGTTACACACATATCCAAATAATATTTATATTATTTATTTTTTCTAATAGAAATTAGAAATATCTAATACTAATAGGAAAAAACTCTTAGATATTTTTTTTTGATCTGACTTTACAAACAAAATGTATTTGCTAATATATTATTAGATATTTAGATGAAAGACAAAGAGGAATAAAATAATAGAAAAAACAAAGGAGAATCTTATTAACTTAATTTTAATATATATATAATAAAAAAAAGACTTTTAAATTCTTTAGAAAACTTTAGTTTAGTTATATATTATTCTAAATTTATAATATATAAATTATGAATTATAAGATATTTAATTAATTTTTAATATATAAATTATTAATTATAAGATATTTAATTACGTATTAAACTACAGAGAACCTTTCCTTCTATATTTCTATGTAATACATGTTTTTAATATATATATATATATAAATAATATGTGTTTCAATAAATATCTCATTTAGAAACATAAAAAGATTTTATGTTCTAAAATTCTTGAATATCTGTAGAATATGTGAATTAAAAAAAAAGGAAGATTAATAAAAACAATGATACAAAAGATAAAAAAAAGAATAAATAAAATGAGACTCTACCATTTCCTACAAATCTAACCCCTTCTCCTATAAAAAAACTTGTAACACCTATTCCATTTGGAATACCATCAATTATATGTTTATCAAAAAATTCAGTGAATTTACTTAATCTTCTTATACCCAATATAAAAACATTAGTATAAAGAATATCTATGTAACCACGATTATATGACCAATTATATATTGCATTTTGTATTTGGTCTAGGAAATCTCTTTTAACACCTTTTTTGAAAAATAAATTAATAAGAAATAAATTCGGAAAAAAGGAATTTATAGATCCATAAAAAATGAATGCTATGGATAATCCAAAAGTTGCTATACTTACTGAAATAATTACATTTTGCAAGAACTCATAAAAAATTACATATTGATTTGAACTTTCGATGAAAGAATTTTTTGATAAAGTTAACCATCTTGATAATAAATCAAGATCTAGTCCGCTTCCATCAAAGTGAATTCCTATTAAACCAATGAACACAGTAAAAACTATTAATAGGAGAAGAGGGATTAACATAGTATTGTCTGATTCATGAGGAAATAAAGAAGTATATTTATTTGCTTCAAAAATATTGAAGCAGTATATTTTATTTCTTAGACTATTCTTTTTTTCTTTTGAAAAAAAGGAGACTTTTTTATTTATTTTTGATAAAGGCAAACTTCTATTGGTATTTGATTTGTTACATGTGCTTTTACCCCATAAAGATATTGAATAAAAGAAATTTGTTTTAGTACTACTATAAGCTTGAAAATTAATACGTAAAGATCCATCAAAAGTAAGTAAGTATACTCGAAACATATAAAATGCTGTTAATCCTGCAGTGAAATAAGCTATTATCCCATAAATTGGAGAATGTAACCAACTATTACTAAGAATCTCATCTTTAGACCAGAAACAAGCAAGGGGTGGAATACCACAAAGAGAGAGTGTACCCAATAAAAAAGCAGTTTTTGTAATTGGGATATAGTTAGTTAAACCACCCATAAAAACCATATTTTGATTTTTATCCGGTGAATATCCAACAACAGGTTCCATTGAATGAATAATGGATCCAGATCCTAAAAATAATAAAGCCTTAGAGTAAGCATGGGTTATCAAATGAAATAAAGCAGCTCGAAACGAGCCTATACCTAAAGCCATTATAATATAACCCAATTGAGACATTGTAGAATAGGCTAAGCTTCTTTTAATGTCTTTTTGAGCAAGAGCCAAAGTAGCTCCTAAAAATAAAGTTATTAAACCTATTGAAGAAATTATATCCATTATATAAGGTGTTATTAAGAAAAGAGGAAACAGTCGAGCTACAAGAAAAACTCCCGCTGCTACCATGGTAGCGGCGTGTATAAGAGCAGAAATAGGAGTAGGTCCTTCCATGGCATCAGGTAACCATATGTGAAGAGGAAATTGTGCGGATTTAGCAATCGCACCAAGAAATAATAAAAAGGTACATAAAGTAGTAAATAAAGAATTAACTTCATTTTTTTGGATAAAATTATTGGTTATTTCAAATAAATCTCGAAATTCGAAACTACCTATTATCCAATAAAAACCTAAAATTCCTAATAATAAACCAAAATCACCTATACGATTAGTTATAAAGGCTTTTTGGCAGGCATTTGCAGCGAGCGGTCGTGTAAACCAAAATCCTATTAACAAATAGGAAAATATTCCTACTATTTCCCAAAAAACATAAATTTGTATCAAATTTGAACTTGTAACTAGTCCCAACATAGAAGCATTGAAAAAATTCAAATAAGCAAAAAATCTCAAATATCCTTGATCATGAGACATATAACTATCGCTGTAAATAAGAACTGTGATTCCAACAGTAGTAATGAGTATTAACATAATTGAGGTCAGTGGATCAATCAAATATCCGAATTCTAAGGAAAAATCCTTATTAATTGTCCAAGACCATAGGTATTGATAAATCAAATTCCCATTTATTTGTTGAATAGAAAGATTTAAAGAAAATATCAGAGTTATGAATAAAAAGAAAATACTTGGAAAAGCCCATATGCGACGAATACTTTTCGTTGCTGTGGAAATAAGTAGAAGTCCAATACCTATTATTATTGGAACTATAAGTGAAAGAAAGGGTATTATCCATGCATATTGATATATAAGTTCCATAAGATATTAAGAAGTTTAATTGTTAATTGATATTTTTTCCTTTCCTGAAAATTTGATTCACTAATTCTTATCTTTAATAAGATATAATATATTAAATATTAAAAGTTCAAGAATACTGTAAAGAATAAATAAGAAATAAGACAATACGATTTTAAGTCAAATATAAAAATTAAAAAATTCTGTACTTTTTTTTATCAAAATTGTAAAAAGAGAAAATATTATTGAGAAAATATTATTTCGATTGAAATAAATAGGAATAGGATAGATAAAGATATTTTGATTTCCTAAAAAAATGAATTTTACCTTTTTTTTACTTAAAAATTTAATCAATTAACAAATAAGGAAAAAATAGGTAAAAAGGGACAAAAAATTTGGATTTTTTTTATTTAGAATTATCAATTCTTAGAATTTGGAATCATTCTAATCTAAGTATTTCTTATTGTCGAGCCATAGTAATTGCTCCTATCAAGGAAACTAAAAGAATTATAGAAATGAGTTCAAAGGGAAGAAAAAAATCTGTTGCTAAATGAATCCCAATTTGTTGAACGTTATTTATGAGGTCCTGTTCTATAATTTGGTTTGATCTTGTAGTCCAAAGAATCCCGTACCATGATGTATCTAGGATAGTAGTCATTAGTGAAAAAAGAATAGTTGTACAAACCATTGAAGTAACCCCATCTCCAATGGTCCAAAGATAGGAATCTTTGGAATATTGTGAAGCATTCATGAACATTACAGCAAATAAGATCAATACATTTATGGCTCCGACATAAATAAGGAGCTGTGCGGCAGCTACAAAATAGGAGTTCAATGAAATATAGAATAAAGATATCGAAATAAGAACAAATCCCAACGAAAAGGCAGAATAAATTGGATTGGTAAGTAATACTACCCCTAGACCCCCTAATACAAGAACTGATCCCAGAAATACCACAAGAATATCATGTATTGGTCGAGGTAAATCCATTATGTAAAAAAAAACAAAGAAATTGAAATATATCATGACCATACTAAAAGGTCCAGGAAAGGAAAAGGGATTACCCTATTTTCTTCTTGTATAAAATATAGTTTATGATAAATTTGTCATAGAATGAAAAGGAAATATGGATTAATGTAAATAGAATTTTTATCCGAAAAAAGACTAGTTTGAATAGTGGTTCAAATTGTATATTTCGAAATCATCCCATCACGAAAAACAGATTGTCAGTTTCAATCAAAGAGTGATTTTCGACAATCAATAGTTTTGAGTTTTCTTTGTAGTTACTGACTAACCAAAAAAAATCTTAGTAATTAGTAATCGTTCTTGAATCAAAGGAATTCTCTTTATCTATTTGGAATTGAGTCGAATTCATAACAGTTTGAATTGTGTAATCTCCAATTATTGAGATTGGTAACCGACCCAAAGCAATTTGATTATAATTCAATTCATGACGATCATAAGTAGAAAGTTCATATTCTTCAGTCATTGATAAACAGTTTGTTGGACAATACTCGACACAATTACCACAAAATATACAAACCCCGAAATCAATACTATAATTTAGCAATTGTTTCTTTTTAATATCTCTTTCCAATCTCCAATCAACAAGGGGTAGATCTATCGGGCATACACGAACACATACTTCACAAGCAATACATTTATCAAATTCAAAGTGGATTCGACCCCGGAAACGCTCTGACATGATCGATTTTTCATAAGGATATTGAATAGTGACAGGTAAACGATTTGTGTGGGATAAGGTAATTATGAAACCTTGACCAATGTACCTTGCAGCTCGTATTGTTTGTTGACCATAATTCATGAACCCAGTTACCATAGGGAACATATTGTAAATATCAATGAGAAAATGGAAGTTTCTTTCTCTTGTTTGAGAGATATTATGAATCGAGAATCTTGTTATCGTATTCTGTTATTTATAGTGAGACAAGTTGAGAAGAAGTTGTTAATAAAAGATTACCTAGAGAAATAGGTAAAAGAAATTTCCATCCAAGATTTAATAACTGGTCTATTCTCATCCTAGGTAAAGTCCATCTTGTTGTGATAGAAATGAAGAGAAACAAATAAGCCTTAGCTAATGTAATAAAGATACCAATTGTCATTCCAAAAATTCCAGCCATTTTCTTTATTTTAAAAAGTTCAGGAATGGATATGTACGGAATAGAGAAATTCCACCCACCTAAGTAAAGAATTGTGACAAATAATGAAGAAACTAATAGATTTAGGTAAGAAGCAAGATAAAAGAGAGCATATTTGATACCCGAATATTCGGTTTGATAACCTGCTACTAATTCCTCCTCTGCTTCTGGTAAATCAAAAGGCAATCTCTCACATTCGGCTAGAGAAGAAATTAGAAAAACTAGAAAGCCTATAGGCTGACGCCACAGATTCCACCCCCAAAAACCATATTTGGACTGTGCTTCAACTATATCAACTGTACTTGAACTGTTAGATAATCATAGTCGAAAAAAACATGACTGTTTTCATCGCTATTTCAAAACCGTACATGAAACCTCAGCTTCATACGGCTCCTCTATGGCCACAAAAAATGTAAGGACTAGTTCGGTATTATCGGCATCTTTCTTTGGGGGTAGACAGAATAAAGATAGATCGGAGAGTCCCAAATTAGACCAATGGAATTCTGTCTGCTAGAATAATCAAAAAGTTGCTTCCGAATTGATCTTATCCTTTATAATGAGAATCTCTCTTTGTTCGGTAATAACTGAATCTTTCAATAAAATACTCGTTATATCAATAAATATAAAGAATTAGGCATTAGTTCATGAATCATGATAAGAATTGTATATGTATGAATATGGAAGAAAGAATAAAGAAAGATTTTTTTTATTATTCATACCATATATGGCATTCCATTTCTTTTTTCCTCTTCTTCTGTCTCAGGGGAGGGTACTTCAAAAAAAATAAAGGATTAATTCGTTCTTGATAGTCATTTCTTTAATCAGTGAATAGGAGCATACTCTAGATCGGAATCGTAAGGAAGTACTACTTGATCATTTCTACCAATTTCAAGTCCTTATTATGATTCGTTTTATGTGGAAAAACCTCTTTTTTGATACCTTACATTATCTCGATTACTAATCTTTTGTGTACCTTGGTGTTCCTAACTGTCCACTGACTTTTGATTGATCGCCGGTATAGTAATAAATAAAAGAAAGTAGTAGAAACTCCATACAGTTGATCTTTTGTTTGCACCCGCTTCAAGATATGATGACTAATCAAAAAATCGGAATCTTGGGGTAAACAGTTTACGCTACTTATGTTTACTTCAACTTGATTCTTGTACATAGGGAATGAGATTTTTTATTCTTACTACAAATTGATAAGCTGTTTTGTTTCACTCATATAACTATCTGGTTTAACTCATCAACCCGAATGCTGAATAAAAAAATGAGAATATCTATTCAATACATTGAACCTCTTTTTGTTCTTTGATTTTTAGAAGAAAAAGAGGTAAAAGTTCATATTCCAACGAATCACACGTAGAGATATTGATAATACACATAGAGTTAATGGTATTTCATAACTAATAGATTGAGCAGCAGCTCGTAGACCACCTGAAAAGGAATATTTATTATTCGATCCATATCCTGACATAAGAAGACCAATAGGAGCAATACTTGAAATGGCGATCCATAAAAAAACACCTATACCGAGATCAGCTAAAACAAGACGATACTCAAAAGGAATTACTAAATAGCTTAGTAGAACTGATATAACTGCTATAGACGGTCCGACACTAAACAGACGAATATCTCCTCGAGATGGGAGGAGATCCTCTTTCAAAAGTAATTTAGTCCCATCTGCTATAGCTTGAAGAATTCCCAACGGACCAGCATATTCAGGCCCAATACGCTGTTGGATCGCTGCAGATATTTCTCTTTCTAACCAAACAATTACTAGTACTCCTATTATGATTCCCAATAGCAGGGTCAAAATAGGTACAATCCATATCAGTCCATAGACTTCTTTGAAAAATCCCGATGTAGAGAAAGAATTGATAGTTTGTACTTCTGTCGTATCAATTATCATTTCAACGATCAACTTCTCCCATAATGATATCTATACTACCTAATATCGTCATGATATCAGCCAATTTCATTCTTTTAACTAGCTGAGGAAGAATTTGCAAATTGATAAAACCGGGTGGACGAATTTTCCATCTCCAGGGGAAAACACTATTATCTCCTATCAAATAAATCCCTAATTCCCCTTTTGGGGCTTCCACTCTCACATAAAGTTCTTGTTTCGACAATTCAAAATTGGGTGAAGGTTTTTTACTTATAAATCTATATGCAAAATCATTCCATTCGGAATTCTTTGCTCTATCAAAGCGTCGGACTTCTAAACTCTCATAGGGTCCTCCAGGAATTCCCTCTAGAGCCTGTTGAATTATTTTTATGGATTCCCTCATTTCACCGATTCGTACTAAATAACGAGCTAATGAATCTCCTTCTTTTTGCCATTGGATTTCCCAATCGAATTCATTGTAACACTCATAATTATCAACTTTACGAAGATCCCATTGGATTCCAGAAGCTCGTAACATTGGACCGGATAAACCCCAATTTACTGCTTCTTCTCCACCAATAATGCCCACTCCTTCCACTCGTTCCAAAAAAATGGGATTCCGTGTAATCAGTTTTTGATATTCAACAAAAACTGTTAAGAAATAATCGCAGAAATCGAAACATTTCTCTATCCATCCATAAGGTAGATCAGCAGCTACCCCCCCGATGCGGAAATAATTATGCATCATTCGCATACCTGTGGCGGCTTCGAATAGATTGTATATCAATTCTCTCTCTCTGAAAATATAGAAGAAAGGAGTCTGTGCACCGATATCTGCCATAAAAGGCCCAAGCCATAACAAATGAGAAGCTATACGGCTCAATTCCAGCATAATAACTCGGATATAGCTAGCTCTTTGAGGTACTTGAACATTTTCCAATTTTTCTGGTGCATTTACCGTTATTGCCTCTGTGAACATAGTAGCTAAATAATCCCACCGTGTTACATAAGGTAGATATTGTATAATTGTTCGGTTTTCCGCTATTTTTTCCATTCCTCTGTGTAAATAGCCCAATATGGGTTCACAATCAATAACATCTTCACCATCGAGAGTAAGGATCAGTCGAAGAACACCATGCATTGATGGGTGGTGAGGACCCATATTGACTATCATGAGATCTTTTCTTGTAACCGGTACAGTCATATCTTTTCTTCCTGAATTCATTATTCCATGAATTCCTCAAAGTGAGGCTCATCAAAATGAAAAATCGAATACTACTAAAAAAAAATTCAAACGATGAAATTAACGAGTTTGTGGCTCTCGAATATTCAACTGATCAATTAATTTATTATAACGTACTCGATTTTTCTTTGACAAATAAGTCAGCAACCGTTGACGTTTTCCCAGAATTTTTCGTAGACCCCTTTCCGATAAAAAATCTTTTTTGTGCAATTCTAAATGGGAAGTAAGTCTCTGTATCTTATTGGTGAAACTGAATACTTGAAATTCAACAGAACCCTTATTTTCTTCTTGTGGAATAATAGGAGTGAATGAATTTTTGATCATAAATAACAAAATTTTTCTATCTTTTTTCTTTCTTTTTCATGGATGATTTTTCCGATCAGGAAAAATCAAAAAATCAGAATTATGCCAGTTATTTGAATCTAGTACACACAAAAATTTGGATTGATTCATATACTACTTTTTTATTCTATCCAAATCAAATGAAGGATTTGATTATGTGACAAATCAAATTTTCCGGAGAAATTTTATCACCTTTGGTCCCGAAAGGTAGATATTTGGATTTCTCGATATTTTATTTGAGAAAATAGAACCCCGGATCCAGTAAGAAATCAATTCGCAACGATAGCTCGGAGGGAGCTCATTAATTTGCGAATCCCCCTCTTCTTCCCACTCGGATTCCGAAAATGGGAGTGAATACGATGGGTCCAACTCCTCTGATGGATCGTCGATTGACGGTTTGAAATACTTAACACCCTTGTTTATTTCTTCTAGTAAATTGAGAACACCTATTAAGAGTTTTAGTTTCTTCATGGTATTATATGAACCGCTCAATCTGGTGAAGAAGAGGACTAAAATGATTTCTTAAAAAAACTCTTCCAACTCTTGATACAAGATAAAGTCCTTGTCAGCGGAATCATAGGACTCATCAGAATCATAGTCCTTATCATCTGATTCCTCCTTTTCTGATTCTGAATCAGAATCAATATCCTTTTCCTCCTTTTCTGATTCTGAATCAGAATCAATATCCTTTTGATCAATATCCTTTTCTGATTCTGAATCAGAATGAACATCCTCTTTTTCATTAAACGAGTCTGATTCCAGTGACTCTTTAAAATCAAAAGGATCTTGACCATTAATAGGTCCGTGCCCGTTAATAGGTCTTTCCCACAAAGACAGGACTTATTTATTTTTTGTTAGCATTAGTGATAAATCTGTAACTGTAAAAGTTGTACAATTCTATGTGATTAAGCATTGTGATATCCTCATATTTCCATTCCAAATAATTTTGAAGCTTAGTAGCTTTTTATCGAAAAAAATACCTTTAGTTGATCATTATTTATCGACGATCCCTATCTATAGATCAATCTAGTGGAATTTCTATTCTGTTTGATAAATCACATGAGATTTTAGTGAACTCCATCTATGTCCATATATGGATTTTCGACATAAAAATAAGACAAATAAGGAAACCTGAAAATTAACTACTAATAATTTTCAAGAATAATCCCCTTTATTTTTATTAAGGGGATTCATTTCACTCTTTTTAGTAACAGTGAGAAAAAAAATTGGATCAATATTATGCTTATGTTGGCCAATAAGAAAATTATTAACAAAAATTTTCTTAATAATTAAGAATATTAAGAATTCAGAAATCTTAGAATTCTTTGTTTGGTTTCAGGACCATGACCAAAACTTTTCTATTCAGTTTTAGGACCTGGAGTTTTTGGTTCAGAAATCTTAGAATTATTTCTTGGGCTTGAAGAACATTTCGTCCCCAAGAACCTTTTCTAGAAAAGAAAAAAAAGACTGAGCTGGTACATTTTTTCCTTTCTGCAATGGTGGTATATTTTGTCCTTTGACCAATCTTCTTATTTTTTCTTTTATTTCACCTTTTAGATATACCAAATACGAATAGTTTGGAATAGTCCTATGTGATGTTTTTCTTATAAGAGATCTCTCTTGATCAGAAATAGATTCAAAGAAATTCTCATCACATTTTTCTAGAATATAATACATAAACGCAATAACGCCATCATAAGGTAATGTGTCAGGTTCATAGGTAGAACGTCTTGCCTCATGAATCTCTTGGTAGAGATGCTGAAGTTCTGAATTATTCAAATCAGTAAATTCCTATAAAAGGCTTTTTATTTCGAATCGAACTAGGTTTTTTGCTTTATTCGCATCTAGTTCGAGTTCTTGGATAGTTCGCATTCTGCACCTCCGGTCTGAGTTTCTAAAAACTATCATGTTATCGGGATATAATCCCTTAAAATTGAAAATACATACCAGTAAGAATGAATAAGATTTTTCAAATTCTGTAGCATAGCTATGATGAAATCAAAAGTCTGCAACAGAGTTTCCAAAAAAAAAAGGGCTATAACTCAAATATTCGAAAAAAGAAAGAAAAAAATTCAAAGATTGGATACCCCCTTACAATACAAAAAAAAGGTATATTTGTATCTATTTATAAAGAAATTAAGGAAAAAAGTCTTTAAGAATTCTGCGAATTTCTTTATTCCTATATTGGTATAGGAAATAGACTATTTTCGAATTCTATCTAGATTGTGGATACATATGTATCCTTAACATACTGAAACGACTTCCATTATTCGTATCAAACCAATTGATTTGTCATATAAGTCTTAATTTCATATCTCCGAATAGAAAAAGAAGTAAAAATATCTTCATATATCAGACGTTCACTAATTAGTACTGCATCTTCAGAATTATAACCCTCCCATGGCATATAAGCTACTAATATGTTTTTTCCTAAAGCGAGTTCCCCATCAACTGTAGCGGCACCGTCCGCCAAAATTTGACCTTTTTTAACGCATTTACCTCCCTGAACCCGGGGTTTTTGATGGATCAAAGTTTTTTTGTTGGAATCTTGATACTTAACTAAAGGAATACTTTCAGTATTCCCATTCCTTGAAAAAAGGATCTTTTGACTATCAGTATAAAGGACCTTTCCCTGATGCTCAGCTATAAGTGAAAACCCCGAATCTACAGCCGTTTGGCCTTCTAGTTTCAACGAAAAAATGCATATCTTTGATTTACTTGAATAAGGAAAGGTGAAAATCCATGATTTCTTGTCTTCATTCCTTTTTCTTCTATTTGATACATAGATTGGAAGGCTTTTTTGATAGAGTAAGACAGAATGGATTCAAAAAAAAAAGATGTTTGACATATATATTCGAGAGAGTCATATATTGATTATATGCAAATATCATCTTGCATATATATTCTAGTATAATAGAAAAATATTGATGATATGAGAATACTATCTTCCATATATGAAATGAGACATGGAAGGGGGACACTACGACGAAGTTCCGGGAGTTACGAAGGAAGCTTGGGACTTATATTGTTTATGGGTACAAAAGTTGAACTCTAAGAGGTAGAATCTGCCGTTGTTCCTCAGTAGCTCAGTGGTAGAGCGGTCGGCTGTTAACTGATTGGTCGTAGGTTCGAATCCTACTTGGGGAGATTGGATTAGTTCTTAATGAAAGAATAAAGAATTTCATTAAATAAAGGCTTTGCCTTAGCAAGAGGTAACTCTTTCCCCATCTTTGTTTCTATTGCAAAAAAGCTTCTTTTATCAAATTCTGTTCTAGAATAATGGATATTATTAATAAGGAAGAAGGCTTTTTAGCTATTAACTAGATAATTTCAAAAAAATCTTTTGAAATGTAATAAGTAGTATAAATGAAAATGTAATAAGTAGTATAAATGAAATAATCAAATGATATCTGAATCAAAACCTAAGTCTAGCGTAAGCTACACGAAATCATAGT